ACGTGATTTTTTGAATATGCCTATATCTATCGCTTTTGCTTCATTGATTTGATTCTCTCAATAGATACCGAGATTCATATTGGAAATCAAAAATATAGTAATTCAAACTATAAGACATAGGAGTAATTCAGATTGATCAGAACAAATAGATATAGCAAATAAATGGAATTGGATGCTATGTCAATCCCATATATGGAATTGATATTCGCATATATCAAGATAATATTGTAGATTGATATATAGATCCATATCAAATGCAGCCTCTATCTTTATTTTATTCCAGGGGGCAGCTTTATAACAAGAATCTAACTAATAAATAGTATGGTAGAAAGATTCATCTATTTCTTTCTACCATACTATCTATCTATTAGAATACTGCCGATTCTAGTCCACTTATTTCATTTAAGACATGAAATTGGAATCTTTTTCATTTTATTTCGTCAATTTTGGCTAAGAACTCAGAAGTCAAGTTTCATTCAAATTAGTTAATAATTAATCGTTTTGACTGACTGTTTTTACATAAATGATAAGTAGAAAAGCGGTAGGAACTAGAATAAATAGTGCAGTAGCAATAAATGCAAGAATATTTACTTCCATAATCTCATCGGTTTTTTACTTCGCAATAACTCGGGATTTAATCCCATAGAGATGATAAATCTTTGGCCTGTAAATTCAATGAATGAATATTACCTCTCGATGATCTTGAATCAGATCAATATCATGAATAACAATATCTGAACTATCAAATAAATTCGTCGTCGAGAATTGAATAGTATAACATAGGAAGTTCTTTTATCCATACCGCCCCAAACTTGGATTGCTGACCTAACCCAAAATTCCTTTATTTATTTATCATTTTTTATTATCTGTTCTTTTTTTCTCTCTAATCTATCTAGTTCCTTCTTGTACAATCATCTGATGAAGTCTCATCAAATAGCTCTTCCACTTCCAGTGGTCACATAGTTACAAACCCAAACAAACAATAAAAGCTAAATGGAAAAAGAAAGGAGTTTAGAACGAAACTATTTTTGACTTGGAAGACAAAGAAGTGTGATAAAGATGAGACCGTATAAAATGAATATTCATCAAATTTACTATTTTCCGATTTGTTCTTTCGTCGATGGGGCCTTAAAACAAAATGAAAAATAGGAAAAATGATTCATTCGCCTTTCTAAGAGGAGTAGGATCTTTGGTTGATCTGTCCTTCCCCCTCCTTTCTTCGTAGATTATTAGCCCCGGGACACCTATACCAAAAGCTCAGTGTGCAATTTGCATGAAATCTATTTTGCAACTTCAAACTAGTAAGTCAGGTTCCATAAATCCGTAGCCAGAAAAATAAATTGTTTTTTTTTTTGTTTTTTCTGGAAAGTATTTTCTTATATTCAATTTTGTATTGGACAAGAAAGGAATTCCTTTTGTGTATGCGCGCCTCAAAAAAGTATAGTACTCGATTCCATTACATGCATCGGGGGCAATCGAAAAAGCCAGCATTTCTTGGAATACTGACTATAATGCTACCAATAATTGTACTAATCCAACCGCATATGTCTTTCTCCTACCAAAAGGAAAGAAAAAAGAAATAAGGATTTCCCCTTTGCTTTGACAATGGAATTCTTCCCCCGGTCCCCTTCAGAAAAAGGGAGAGATTTTTTGATATATTTATTGGATCCGTCGGGACTGACGGGGCTCGAACCCGCAGCTTCCGCCTTGACAGGGCGGTGCTCTGACCAATTGAACTACAATCCCAGGGAAATACGGGATCTAGCAGAAAATTTGATTCTTTTTTATCTCCGGATCGGGTATTTCTGAAGTACAAAGGGAGTTATATCATCTCATGGCGGATTGGCGAATTATTGGGCCGAGCTGGATTTGAACCAGCGTAGACATATTGCCAACGAATTTACAGTCCGTCCCCATTAACCGCTCGGGCATCGACCCAGGAAGAATCAATTTTCGACTTATTGGTAATCCATGATCAATTTCCTTTCGTAGTACCCTACCCCCAGGGGAATTCGAATCCCCGCTGCCTCCTTGAAAGAGAGATGTCCTAAACCACTAGACGATGGGGGCCCGCTTGACCAACGGCCATCATACTATGATCATAGTATGATCCGTTTTTTGAAATTGTCAATATAATCAAATGATTCTAGCCGAGGGATCTTTCCCCCTTTCAGAATTGCATAGAATTGTTTTTTATTCGTCATTGACGAATTATTCATTAGAATCGACATTAGAAATCTAGTAGTAGTATTTTTTTTTTTTTGAATTATTTCAATTGAATTTATTTCTATTCGAGTCGGTCTTGAAACAATTCATTGCATTTTCTCCTAGACTTCCTAGGTAAATCCATTTTATTATTCAACAATGAGCCACTAGACACTATGTATCTACTGCACGTACTTAATGCATATATACTTATGTTTATAATATATGTACATATAGATATTTTATCCACATAGTGAATAATTCCGGAATTAAATAAAAAAGGCCCTTTTAACTC